CTCGTTCGTACTGTGGATACCCTTATAACCATCGAAGACTGTTGAAGTGATTAATTCCTGGAAATTAAGGGGCGTTGAGAACAAAGAAATTGTTGGAGTTTACAGTTTTATCTAGTACCAGTACCAACACGCGTGATATTAAGAATAAAAAAAAGCTTTTGCAGGAAGGTTGGCTAGAGATTTCTTGTAAAAACATTAGCCCCACTCAGTTCATAATGAGATGAGAATATTTCAATCTTTTTTGATTTCATGTATTATTATTCTCATTATGCACATAAGGGAGGAGCCGTATGAGATTTTCATCTCATGTACGGTTCTGAAACGGAGAATTCTTTGAACCGAATGACGACCGTAACGGATGTCAGCTCAATCTGAAGGCAATTATGCGGAAGCTTTACAGAATTATTATGAAGCTATGCGGCTCGAAATTGATCCCTACGATCGAAGCTATATACTCTATAACATAGGCCTTATCCACACAAGTAACGGAGAACATACAAAAGCTTTAGAATATTATTTTCGGGCACTCGAACGAAATCCATTCTTACCACAAGCTTTTAATAATATGGCTGTGATCTGTCATTACGTGCGACTATCTCGACTATAGAAATAAAAAAAAAAAGGAAAAGAAAAAAAGGGGAGGGGACAAAGAGCAAATACACTAATAAATACTAGAAAAAAAAATAGGCTTTCTACATATGCATCGTGCAAAAAACGATTTTTATCAGCTGTAGCAAAGAAAGAAACTTCATAAAAGTCGAAATATGAAGAAATCGATATGCCTAGATAGTTTATTCTATGGATAAAGGATCTAATTGATAGAGGAAGCACCGTAAAGACCAATTCGCGAGGTTTTGGCCGATGCCGATCCAATAAAAACTGCTTTTTTATGTCATGATATGAGATAAAAGTAAGGAATCCACTTATGTAATAAAGTCGATCCACTAAGGTATTCAGCAGCGGTGTAGCATCAGATCCCAAAGACAGTAAGCCTTTTCTTTCTTAGGAAGAAAGCGCTTTTTCAAAGATTCTATATCAATTTTTATATGAAACCGAGATAGATACCTTTCAGAAAATTATAACTATAGTAGAAATGCTTTTATGTTATTCTTCTGACGGTGGGAGAAAAGATAAAATGAAAGCAAAGCTGATTATTAATTTAATCAAAAGTCAAGTTTGAAACTCATACTCATGTTTATGGAATTAACCTCTTTTGGTTAACCCGCGAAAAAAAAAAGAATAAAGATCAATCTATGAGAAATCGAATTCAATTCGATATACTAGATTCAAAAACCCGGGACACCAAAAGAATTGATTGCCGAGCCGTATGAGGCGGGAAACTCTCAAGTACGGTTCTAAGGAAAGGAATTGACCCACCTATTCCGACCGGGGAGAACAGGCCGTTCGGCAGGGAGATTCTGAAATTGCGGAGGCTTGGTTCAACCAAGCCGCCGAGTATTGGAAACAAGCTATTGCGCTTACCCCTGGTAATTATATTCAAGCGCAGAATTGGTTGAAGATCACGGGGCGTTTCGAATAAGAAACTCTCTTTATTTATTTATAATTTTATTTCTTTCGAATTTTCGTATTTATTTTTGTTTGGTAGAATTCAAAATGAATTGTTTGTTAGCCCTATCAGTGAAATATCAGTGAAATAAAAGGGATCGTTTATCTGTTTATCTAGTAAGAAACAACCAAAGAATTTCATTATATCCTTTCTAAGACCGTTCTATTTCGTCTGGTATTTCGTAGGGATAAACGATGGAGGGATACGGTAGAAAACGTATTTTTTTTTCTCCTATTCTATTCAAATTAATAAAAGAAAAGAGACCCTCACAGCAATGTCTCTTATCCTAGTAATGACTAATGACCGCTCCCGTGATTTGGAATGGAATAAAGTAATATTTTTTATATACGCCATTTTTTATATACGCCATTAAAGTAGAAAGTAGCAGCTTCATTTAGGGACTTCAGGAATACACCAAGGTTGTACAAAAAAAGGGGTTTTTGACAAATTTTAAGCCTGTAAAGGGTTTTATAAGATTAAACAAGATTCAAAAGGTCCGTTGAGCGCCTCGTGGATATGTCATAATAGATCCGAACACTTGCCCTGAATCGACTTCCAGACATACTTGCTCTAGTGAATAACTAAATAAAATAAATAGATGGGAGATAGAAGTATAGAAGTAGAAGACAAAGAAACTAATTCTAAGCATCTCTCCTAGGTTCACTAATTTACTTGACTGACTTTTGGCGGGTTTCTTTGTATGTGTTGTCCGGAAAGAGGAGGACTCAATGATTATTCGTTCGCCGGAACCAGAAGTCAAAATTTTGGTAGATAGGGATCCCATAAAAACTTCTTTCGAGGAATGGGCCAGACCGGGGCATTTCTCAAGAACCATAGCTAAGGGACCTGATACTACCACTTGGATCTGGAACCTACATGCTGATGCTCACGACTTCGATAGCCATACCAGTGATTTGGAAGAGATCTCTCGAA